GGTATGGCTATCAAAATCGTGAGCATCAGCATGTAGGTTCCAGATCCAAGTCGTAGTATCAGGTCCTTTAGATATTGTTCTTGAGAAATGACCGGGTCTCGCCCATTCCTCGAAAGAAGTTTTGATTGGATCCCTATCTACTAAAATTTTTACTTCTGGTTCCGGCGAACGACTAATCATTGAACCCTCCTCTTTCCGGACAACACATACAAAGAGACTCGCCAACAAAGAATATAATAAATTTAGTATTAAGTTAACTTAGGGTAAATGTTTAGAATTTACCTTGCTATACCTAATTACCATTTTACCATTTTTCGATTTTTTTTAGTTATTCACTAGAGCAATTATGATCTGGAGGTTTATCTCCAGGGCAAGTGTTCGAATCTATTATGACATAGCCAAAAGGTGCTCAACGGACCCTTCTGCTTTTTGAATTAGGCCAAAAACTCTTTTTTTTTTTCGTACAAACAAATCCATTCTTATTTTAATGTAAAATGAAAAAAGAATTTTTAATACCTTACTATCATTCTTTTTTTATTGTATTCATAATTCGCAGAGATAGCAGCGTTTAGTACTACTATTATTCTATTAGGAATTAGCAAAGATCTTACTTTCTACCATATTTTATAGTATAAGTATAAAGCAAATTTAGACTTAAAAGAAATTTTATTTATTTACTATTTATTTAGTTAAAAGTTAAATAAATAAACAAAAAATAAGTTCTAATAAACTAAAGATTTTCTCTATTCTCAACTATTTTGTTTGTAGTTTTGTTTGTAGAGAATTAAATCTCGTTTTATAAACTACCAGAAGTTTACATAATAAGATCCATAAATTTTTTCATCGTTTCTTTACAAGAAATACAAAGGATTTTACAGAAAATACAAAGGATCTATTTTATTTTGAAAATAGAAAAGAAAATATTTTCTTAAAGTATAAATAATAAATAACACCAATTCATAAGGATCGCTTATTCGAAACGCTTTGTGATCTTCAACCAATTTTGCGCTTCAATATAATTTTCCGGAGTAAGCGCTATTGCTTGTTTCCAATATTCTGCGGCTTGATCGAACCAGGCTTCTGCAATTTCAGAATCCCCCTGGCGAATAGCTTGTTCTCCTCGGTAATGACATATCACAGCCATATTATTAAAGGCTTGTGGTAAGAAAGGATTTCGTTCTAGTGCTCGAAAATAATATTCCAATGCTTTTGTATGTTCTCCATTACTTGTGTGAATAAGTCCAATATTATACAGGATATAACTTCGATCGTATGGATCAATTTCTAGTCGCATAGCTTCATAGTAATTTTGTAAAGCTTCTGCATAATTTCCTTCGGATTGAGCAGACATCCGTTACGGTCGTCATTCCATTTAAAGAATCTCCGTTTCAGAACCGTACATGAGATTTTCACCTCATACGGCTCCTCCCTTAATGTGCATAATTAAGAATATTAAAAGAAGAAAAAAATAATGAAATACTCTGATTATAAATTGAGCGGGGCTAGTGTTTTCACACAAAAGAACTGGCTAGCCAACCTTCCTGCAAAAGTCTTTTTTTAAAGAAATAAATATGTTAACTCTAACAATTTCTTTGTCCTCAACGTCTTTTTTTATAGGAATTAGTTACCTCAACAGTCTTCGATGGTTCTATGGGTATCCAAAGTACAAATGAGATGGATATTTGATGTCCTAACCATTATTTAGGATCCCAATCCTAATTAGAAATGGGAGAATTTTTAACAAAGTTTTTGTATTGTTGATTCCGAGACGTAGTACTTTTTCCTCTGTGCTGCCTAGTGATTCTCGTGGACTAAAGTGAATTTTTAATATAAAGAAAGCCCCCGAGACCATAGATGGAACCTTTCGTTCAATGCTAGAATTTATAATTGAAACATTTGAGGCTGCATTTAATCGGGGATACGCGACAAAAGGAATTGTTTTATTTAGATTATTTAGAAACTTCACCTTTAACAAACGTAGAGTTTTTTTTTTCAAATCTTTCTATTCTGATTAATGTCTTTTTAGAATAGAATATGAAACAGTAAATAAAAAAATCAAATCACACCATCTCTGTAATAGGTAAATGCCTCTTTTTCTCCTGAAGTTGTGGGAATTAGTCGTAATAATATATTGGCGACAATGGAAAAAGTCTTATCAATAAAATTTCCAGTGGATCTAGGCATAGATATGAATTCAATCGTAAAATTTCTTTAATTTAGAATTAGTTCTCGCGAGAGAGGAATCCCACAAGGAAGTGCTTTTAGAATACGAAATCACATAAAAACAGACTAAAAAAAGAGAGAATGCTCTTTCTTCTTTTCTGTATTCTTTTTAATAAATTAACAAAAGGTTTTTCAAAAAAAAAAAAAAGGATTATCCTCAATTTTATTGAGGAGTGATAGAAGTATGAGATATAGGATTTGAATTAATTCAAATGAATAACTACCAAAATCAAAAACTTTTAAGCAATTAAAGTAAAGACTTATTTTTCTAAAATAGAATAGCAAATATTTATGATTTATTCGTTTTTTTGTCCATAATTATTTAGGAGAGATGGCCGAGTGGTTCAAGGCGTAGCATTGGAACTGCTATGTAGACTCTTTTTTGTTTACCGAGGGTTCGAATCCCTCTCTCTCCGTTTCTATAATATTGTTTACTTTTCAAACAGGACTGAGGATCATATGTAACAAATTCTAGAGAAAAAAAAGATACTCTCCCTGAATAAAAAATTGACCGTTATGATTGCTTTCCTTAATACATCGACTTCTTGTTCTTAACTATTATAGAGACTATATATAGAGACTATAAAAAAACTAAATAATAGGGTTGTTCTCGTTCATGTTCAACAATTATGCACGATGCGAGATAGAAACTAATCAAAAGTATAAACAAGGTATGAAAAGATACCGATCATTCTAGAATAAAGATCGAGGATAAAAATGGATTATCATCATGGTATTCCTAATTTAGTAGATGTGAAAACAAATTAATTAATGCGAAATCTTATTTTCCCAACCTTTTTTGTTTTGCTTTATTTCTATTTATTAAGTTTTACGAGAATAATATTCTACAACTAACAATTCATTTATTTTCAAGCCTACCGCAGTAGGATCTATTATTTGATTGACTAATCCCTTAGATTCCAATGAATGAAGAATCAAATGGTTAGGCACTTCCTTATCGGAAGTCGAATCAATAGAATTTAGAATCATAGTTTTAGATTTTTCGTCATCCCTCACCGTAATAATATCCCGTGGTTTACAGCGATAACTTGGTATATTTACCATATGTCCATTAACTAAAATATGTCTATGGTTAACTAATTGCCGAGCTCGAGGAATAGTTGACGCTATACCCAATCTAAAGATAATGTTATCTAATCGCATTTCAAGTAATTGTAATAAAACCTGTCCTGTCTGCCCTTTGGTTTTTGCGGCAATACGAACATATTTAAGTAATTGTCGTTCCGTAAGACCATAATGCAAACGCAATTTTTGTTTTTCTTCTAAACGGATACGATATTCAGATTTTTTAATGGAGCGTGATTGATTTCGAACATTATTTCCTACTCTAGACCTTTTGCTAGTTAGTCCCGGTAAAGACCCCAGACGGCATATCTTTTTGAAAAGAGGCCCTCGGTAACGTGACATAAAAACTCCTTTTTTGTATTAAAATTAATGAAACTAAAATTTAAACTGAACTATAAAAATAAATAGGATATTAGGGTAAAAATTTAGATAATTAGAAGTGGGTACTTCTATATTATAGTACTTTTTTAAAGTGAAAAGAGATGAATTCCTATTTCAATTCGATTGTATATTCACAAATAATGTTTATATACACAATTTTTTCTTTTGGAACTCTTTAAGAGTTTATTCTCTTTTTGAATTTTTTTTGTCTATAAAATCAATAAATCTAGTTTCTGTATAATTAGAGATTTCGAATTCCTAAGAATGATTATTTCTTATAATAAATCTTATAATAAAGCAAATAAGGGTTTTAAATTTTGAAAACAAAAAAGAAAAATAAATAAATAAAACAAAGCAAGAAAAGCCAGCTATCGGAGTCGAACCGATGACCATCGCATTACAAATGCGATGCTCTAACCTCTGAGCTAAGCGGGCTTTTTTTTTTTATTTTTTAAAATAGAGAATTTGTACATGAATAAGAATCTCTTAAATTCTTAGGTACTATTTATTTTAGTAGTTAGTCATAAGGAATAAAAGAATAATTTGAGCGTTCAAGTATTATAAAAAAAAATGATACAATTAAAATAAAAAGAGGCATATTCATAAGAATTTATTAGAAATACAAGATTTCTATTCAATTCTATTGAATTGTGGATAGAGAATTGCTAGAATGAGGTCAAATGTAGGGGATCACAAATAGTTCGTTTCAATTAAAAAAAAAAAAAAGAGTATATCTAAAACCAAAACAAAAGAAGAACCGAGGGGATATGGCGAAATAGGTAGACGCTACGGACTTAATTGTATTGAGCCTTAGTATGGAAACGTACTAAGTGAAAACTTTCAAATTCAGAGAAACCCTGGAATAAAAAACGGGCAATCCTGAGCCAAATCCGGTGTTCAAAAGGATTTCTAAATAAAAAGAAATCTCTAATCTATATTAGAAAGGATAGGTGCAGAGACTCAATGGAAGGTATTCTAACAACTCAAGGTTATTTCACGATTAGTTTATCAAATCTTTTATTTGAGTTTAGTAAAGAAAAAGAATAAATAAGAAATCTATAGGAAAACTAGACATAGAAGTCTTGCATATATCAAATATTTTTACTTTAGAAAAAATTTGATGAAAAAGAATAAAGATAGAGTCCCATTCTACATGTCAATAATGACAACAAGGAAATTTATAGTAAGAGGAAAATCCGTCGACTTTAGAAATCGTGAGGGTTCAAGTCCCTCTATCCCCATAATCTTCCATGTTTTTTATCCTTTTTTAATTTTTTATGCTTTTTTAATATAGTATTAAAGGTTTTAATCTCTTTTCAATTGACATATAACTTGTTAATTTTGTAAAATTAACAAACCCCATCTTACAAATGGTCGGGATAGCTCAGCCGGTAGAGCAGAGGACTGAAAATCCTTGTGTCACCAGTTCAAATCTGGTTCCTGACATATTTTAACATTATCTATCTTTTTTCATAGTTTAATTATTTAAATTTAATATGTAATTAAACATACAGCGTAATAAAATGAAATGAATAGGTTTAAATAGTAGTTGAATATTAAACCTTGCCAAAACTCATTTCACATTTAAAGTAAAAAAATAAGAAATATAGGATTCTCTATTTCTTATTTTTTTATTAAAATTTAATAAATTTATAGGTGTTGATTCTCTGCTTTTTTTTTTTTACTTTTTTTGTTATATCACTCTTTCAATAAGAATCGCGGTACAAAGTTCCTGAGACAGAACTCATGTTACTGACTTTTGTACGAGTATAAAAACATCTATTCAACATTTGAGAATTGTTAATTTAATTCTATTTTTTGAATCTATGCAAGGTGAGGCGAATATGATTAAGATCTCACTGAATTTTTGAATCTATAAAAGATTGGAAAGAAATCCTTGAATATTGTAAGTTTTAGGACTGAAGATTGAATTAATAAGCATCTTGAATTTCAAAAAAATTGGGTGCAATATAATCCTTTCTCAAAGGCCATCCTATCCAACTTTCCGGCATTAAGATCCGCTTCAATCGTGGATGATTATCATACACTATTCCGAACATATCATAAGATTCTCTTTCTTGAAAATCCGCACTTTTCCAAACCCGGAAAACAGACGGAATTCGAGGATTTGACCTTGGAGCAAACACTTTTATACAAACTTCTTCGGGTTGATCTATACCATCTTCTATTCTTGTCAAATGATAGACACTTGTTAACAGTCCGCCTGGGGATACATCATAGGCACATTGAGAACGTAAATAATTGTAACCATAGACATATAAAATAACAGCAATGGAATGCCAATCCTCGGGTTTTATCTGTAAAGTCTCTATTCCTTGGTAATCAAAACCCAAGGATCTGTGAATTAAACCATGTTTGACGAGCCAAGTAGACAAACGATCCTTCATCTTTTTTCCCTCTAACGCATGTTTATGTCTTTAAGTCTTTTTCAATAGAATCAAAGTTAGGAAGATTTATTTCGCTTTTTTTTTCTTGTTCAAAGGAATCCGAATTTACAAATTCGTATGAATAAACTGATTTTTTATAATTAAAAAAACTATCAGGGCTCACTTTGGAAATAGACGATGATTTATAAAGTAATTCTTGACTAAAGTATCCAGTTTTAGTAGTCCATTGAATATTTAATTTGTGAATCGTAATAAAACAACGTCCTCCCCCTTGCGATCTAATTCGATCGTCAGAAATCTCTCGAGATATCTTTTTACGAAGTTTTGTTATAGCATCTATAACCGCTTCGGGTTTTGGTGGACAACCGGGCAAATAAACATCCACTGGAATTAACTTATCAACTCCTCGAACTGTACTATAAGAATCCGTACTGAACATTCCACCTGTTATTGTGCAGGCTCCCATAGCAATAACATATTTTGGTTCAGGCATTTGTTCATATAATCGTACTAAAGACGGAGCCATTTTCATAGTGACGGTGCCTGCTGTTAAAATTAGGTCAGCTTGTCGAGGACTAGACCTTGGTACTAATCCATAACGATCAAAATCAAATCGTGAACCTATTAATGCAGCAAATTCAATAAAGCAACAACTAGTACCATAGAGAAGCGGCCATAAACTGGAGAGTCTTGACCAATTTGAAAGATCATTTGATGTGGTTGATATAACAGAAGGTTGGGTTGTCCGATTAAGTAAAGGAAACTCCATGGAATTCATAACTATCTTAATATTTGTTCTTTTTTAAGTATTATTGTCCGAATATTCAAGGTATAAGACTAAGACCATTCTAATGCTCCTTTTCGCCACACATAAACTAAACCAACAATTAGGATAAAAACAAAGATTAAAGCTTCGATAAATACGGATACCCCCAATATATCGAAACTCATTGCCCACGGATAAAGAAAAACCGTTTCAACGTCAAAAATAACAAAAACTAGAGCAAACATATAATAACGGATTCTAAATTGTAACCAAGCATCGCCCAAGGGTTCTATACCTGATTCATAACTAGAAAGTTTTTCGGGTCCTTTTTTTATCGGCGATAAAATTCCAGAAATAAAAAATACTAAAATAGGAATAACACTTGAGATTATTAAAAATGCCCAGAAGATATCATATTCATAACTTAAAAACATAGGTATACTCCCATGATTCTAGAAGAGTTATAATCATCTTTTCTTTCAATCAGAATTGATTGCCAACTCATTAAAGATTTTGTTTATTTAATAAACAAAGATCTATATAGATATTATATCTTTTATATATCTTTTATATATATCTATATATATCTATATAGATCTTTGTTTCAATTACTTCAATTAACTAACAATTAATTAAAAAGTAGATGAAAACCATTTCAAATTGTGTGCTATATTTTTTTTAGGGCTATACGGATTCGAACCGTAGACCTTCTCGGTAAAACAGATCAAACTGATTAATATCAAAATGATTCAAACTGTTTCAAAAACCCAACATGCATCTTTTTTGCATTGGGCTCTTTCATTAATTGATAATAAAAAAAATTAGTTTACAAATTAATTTACCATTTTTATCTTATAAAAAAAAAGATAAAAAAATAGTTCCTGGTGCTCATATTTTATTTTATGAAATATATGCTAAAGCACTACCAAAGTCTTTCAAGGAAAGATTATCCTGACGTAGGTCAGCTTTCAGTTTAGATCAACCTAATTTAGATAGAAAATCTATCTAAATTCTCCATCGCTCTTCCATTTAAAGTATAACATATGAATTTCATACACCTTGAGAGTTCATATGATAAAACGAAAAGAGAATCTTTTGAGGTCTTTATCGTCACTAAGCATTGGGTTATTCACCTTATCAAGATTGTAAATCAATAATTATTTTCGATAAACTACCTCAAGGCATAAAATGTCTAAAGGAACTATTTAAAGTGAAAGTAAACCGAATTCTTTTTTGTCAGGCTATTGTTCTCTTGTTTTAGAAACTTTGGGGAGTAAGACATCGACTTTTCAATCAGTCTTTTGATTCTAACTCCTTTGAAAAAACATTGGCGCACGTGTAAACGAGTTGCTCTACCGAACTGAGCTATAGCCCTTGTATTTGTAATACAAATCTTATTACAGTAAGAGTCTTTTGTCAAGATAATGATTATCTCATTCTATATCTTAGTTCTTTTGTTCTCTTTGATTAATATTGCTTCCAAAAGGAATTGCATTTATAATTCATTCAGGGGGGGGGGGGGTTGATTTTTATTTTCTTTTATGTGTTAATGAACAAAAACCTACTTAACTCAGTGGTTAGAGTATTGCTTTCATACGGCGGGAGTCATTGGTTCAAATCCAATAGTAGGTAATTATTATCAATAATGCTATTTCAAATAATGCTATCTAATCAATTTTTATACCTAATTTTGTTTTATTTCTTTTTTATTCTTTAGATTATCAATTTTTATATTTTTTTATTTATTTTTCAAGAATTGGCATTGGAATCAGATTCCAATTCCAATTCTTGTCAAGTAGATGAACTCCAGTTTCTCTTGTTTATCAGTTTGAATCAAACAAAACAACTTGTTACGCAATTACATTAATAGCTTCAACTCGTGCCCTAGCCCGTTTGAGAGCTAAATTTGCCTCAATAATTTGTCTTTTTCCTTCAGCTTTTCGCAAGTTAGTTTCGGCTATTTCAAGAGTTTGCTGAGCTTCTTGTGGATCAATCTCACTCCCCTTCTCAGCATCCTTTACTAAGACAGTGATCTGATTATTGCCTATTCTAGCACAACCACCCATAAGAGCCATTGTTACCCATTCGGTATTAATACGAATTCTCAAAATACCTATATCGACAGCTGTGGCAATAAGCGCATGATTTGGTAATACGCCAATTTGACCACTATTCGTGGATAAAATAATTTCTTTTACTTCAGAATCCCAAACAATTCGATTCGGTGTCAATACACAAAGATTTAAAGTCATTTGTTCTCCATTTCTAAATTCGTAGCTTTCGCGGTAGCTTCATCAATGTTACCTACTAAATAAAAGGCCTGTTCGGGAAGACTATCTAATTCTCCGGAAAGGATTAATTTAAACCCTCTAATAGTTTCTGCCAGGCCGACATATTTTCCTGGAGAACCAGTAAAAACTTCTGCTACGAAAAAAGGTTGTGATAAAAAACGCTCTATTTTTCGTGCTCTTGCTACAGTTAATCGATCTTCTTCAGATAATTCGTCCAACCCCAGAATTGCTATAATGTCTTGAAGTTCTTTGTAACGTTGTAAAGTTTGCTTTACTTTTTGCGCAGTTTCATAATGTTCACTACCAACTATTTTTGGTTGGAGCATAGTTGATGTTGAATCTAAAGGATCGACTGCAGGATAGATACCTTTAGCCGCCAATCCTCTTGATAGTACTGTAGTAGCATCTAAATGTGCAAATGTGGTTGCTGGAGCCGGATCGGTTAAATCATCTGCAGGGACATAAACTGCTTGAATCGAAGTTATGGACCCTTCTTTTGTAGAAGTAATTCTTTCTTGTAAAGATCCCATTTCAGTACTAAGGGTAGGTTGATAACCGACAGCGGAAGGCATTCTACCTAATAAGGCGGATACCTCGGATCCGGCTTGAACAAAACGAAATATGTTATCGATAAATAAAAGTACGTCTTGTTTATTAACATCTCGGAAATATTCCGCCATAGTTAATGCTGTTAAACCAACTCTCATACGAGCCCCTGGGGGTTCATTCATTTGACCATAGACTAGGGCTACCTTTGATTCCGCAATATTTTCTTCATTAATAACTTTAGATTCCTTCATTTCCATATAAAGATCATTCCCTTCACGCGTACGTTCACCTACTCCACCAAATACGGATACCCCACCGTGTGCTTTTGCAATGTTGTTAATTAATTCCATAATTAACACTGTTTTACCCACTCCGGCTCCCCCGAATAGTCCAATTTTTCCTCCACGACGATAAGGAGCTAAAAGATCCACTACTTTTATTCCTGTTTCAAATATAGATAATTTTGTATCTAATTGGGTAAACGCAGGGGCAGATCTATGAATAGGGGATGTTGTATCATTATCTACAAGACCTAAATTATCAATAGGTTCTCCCAATACATTGAAAATTCTTCCTAAAGTTGCTTTACCGACAGGAACACTTAGAGGAGCTCCTGTGTCAATCACTTCCATTCCTCTCGTTAGACCATCGGTAGCACTCATAGCTACAGCTCGAACTCTATTATTTCCTAATAATTGTTGTACTTCACAAGTCACATTAATCTCTTGACCATTAGTATCTTTACCCTTAACTATCAGAGCATTGTAAATATTCGGCATTTGTCGAGGTGAAAAGGCTACATCAAGAACCGGTCCAATAATTTGAGTGATAGATCCCAAGTTTTTTTGTTCAAGCGCAGAAACTCCAAGACCTGAAGTAGTCGGGTTGTTATTCATAAAATATAATAATCCATATTACTATAATAATAATCATGTCAATTTTTTTTAGATAAAAAAATATGTTCGATAACAAGTTTATCAGTTAATTCAATAAGAACTGGGAGTTAATGCTCAATTTTTTGTTTTTTGTTAGTAGGATCCAATAAGTTGGTGGATCAAATTGTTTATTGATTTTTCGTTTCAATTTGAATTATTCTTAGTTTTTCAACTAATACCATTAAGACATTAAGAAGAAACTTAAAAACTACTTAAGTTAACTAAATAAAAAAAAAAATAATAATATTAAAAATATTAAATTAAAAATATTAATATTTATTAAATTTCTAAATTTAATAAAAAAGAATTATTAATAGTTTTAATACTAAATTAATACTAAAATAAATAAAATACTTGATGAATATTTTTCATTTGTTTCTTATTGTTTAGTTTTATTATTTATATTATTTTTAGTTTTTAGTATTTAGATTATATTTTTATTATATCCATATTTTTATTATATCTATTTATTTTTATTATTATAATATTTATTATTATAATAATATATTATTATAGAATAGATATTTTTGTTTAGTTTCTATAGAATAGATACTTTTGTTAGGTGTTAGGATAACAATTTTTATCCAATTCGAACCGGAAGTACCACTTATTGGGATTCAGTAGTTTTTGTTTTTATTATTCATAAATTAGTCATAAATTCTTTTTTTTTTATTTCTGCCTTGTAAATAAAAAAAAGAGAGAAATGAATTTCTCTCTTTTTTTTATGTTCTATATCTATACTTATCTATATCTATACTCTATAATATAGAAATACTTAATAATATAGATGTAGAAATAAGTTTTCATATTTTTCCATTTAGGATATATTTACATATACAAGATATATCTCTGTCAATAATAATTTTCTTAATTTTTATATTTATACAAAAAAATGAAAGCTTTGTAAAGTTGAAAAACATTAAGTGGGTTGCACTATATATATCAAAGAGTATAAAATATATATGTATTTGTTAAATCAAATACTTGAAGTATATTAATAAAATTATAATTAGTTGATAATAGGTTTAGTTTATAATAGGTGTTGATACTGTTTTGAATGATAAAATGCTCGTCAAAGAGAATTCCTAATTCATGTCGAGCAGATCTTGTTACTGTGAAAATTATTAATTCATGAGTTGTAGGGAGGGACTTATGTCACCACAAACAGAAACTAAAGCAAGTGTTGGATTCAAGGCCGGCGTTAAAGATTATAAATTGACTTATTATACTCCTGACTATGAAACCAAGGATACTGATATCTTGGCAGCATTTCGAGTAACTCCTCAACCGGGAGTTCCACCTGAGGAAGCAGGAGCTGCGGTAGCTGCGGAATCTTCTACTGGTACATGGACAACTGTGTGGACTGATGGATTGACCAGTCTTGATCGTTATAAAGGACGATGCTATCACATTGAACCTGTTGCTGGAGAAGAAAATCAATATATTGCTTATGTAGCTTATCCTTTAGATCTTTTTGAAGAAGGTTCTGTTACTAACATGTTTACTTCCATCGTAGGTAATGTATTTGGATTTAAAGCCCTACGTGCTCTACGTCTCGAGGATTTGCGAATTCCTACTGCGTATGTTAAAACTTTTCAAGGACCACCTCACGGAATTCAAGTTGAAAGAGATAAATTGAACAAGTATGGCCGTCCCCTATTAGGCTGTACTATTAAACCTAAGTTGGGGTTATCTGCTAAGAATTACGGTAGAGCGGTTTATGAATGTCTTCGTGGCGGGCTTGATTTTACGAAGGATGATGAGAATGTGAATTCTCAACCATTTATGCGATGGAGAGATCGATTTTTATTTTGTGCTGAAGCACTTTATAAAGCACAGGCTGAAACTGGTGAAATCAAAG